GGTTGAGGAGTTACTCGGAATGCTGCCAAAATATCAGTATCTTTAGTTTCATAATCAGGAGTATAATAAGTCAATTTGTACTCTTTAACACCGGCTTTGAATCCAACACCTGCTTTAGTCTCTGTTTGTGGTGACATAAGCCCTCCCTACAATTCATGAATTTTAAATGGCCGCAACAACAAGATCTACTCGACATGATTAATGAGACCTTTCATATAATTCTCAACTCAAACTAATTCGAATGATTCGTTAGTAAACCTCGGTGTTTAATTCACCAAATACATTATTATTGTATGCATGTTCATATGTATGGCGCAACCCAATACCTCTTGCTCAAGCTTCGAATCTCCTTTTTTGAATCAAATTATCTAACTAATAAAAGATACTAAATTCATTCTTGATAGCGATACAATATATTAATCAATATTGTTGTATATTTAAAGTATATTTCAATTTTAAATCCTATAATATTATAATATTAAATAGTAATATGAAAAGTCTGCGAAATTTATAGTACCAAAAGTCTAAAATAAATATGAAAAAGAAAAAAATATGTAACTTTCTGCTGAATGCAATTAATAAAAAAAATAGATAAAAAATAATGAATCCTAAATCAGTTTCAAGTTCGAATTCCATAGATAAATAAAATATGGGCGGGGGATTTGGATATGAAACGAAAGACTTTCTCAAAATTTGTATTTCCCCACTTGATATTTTTTAAAGGGGTTGGTCGAGCTTGAAAATTGAAAACTTTACTTATTTATTATTTAATAAGTAAACAATGGAACAATTGAATTTGATTCGGTTCAATGGTACGAAGGAGGTTGAGTGCTAACTCCCATTTGAATTAATCGATCACTCTTGCTATCGGATATTCATTTTCTATTCAAGAATTTTGGTAAAAACCTTCAACATATTAATTATTTAATTATGAGAATAAATGCTACTACTTCTAGTTTTGGGTTTTCTGTACCTGAAAAAAAAAACTTTGGTCGGATCGATCAAATCATCGGTCCGGTATTGGATGTAGCTTTTCCACCGGGGAAGCTGCCTAATATTTATAACGCTCTGGTAGTTAAAGGTCAAGATACTATCAGTCAACCACTTAATGTGACTTGTGAGGTACAGCAATTATTAGGAAATAATCGAGTTCGGGCCGTAGCTATGAGTGCTACAGCTGGTCTAATGAGAGGAATGGAAGTGATTGACACGGGAGCTCCTCTCAGGGTTCCAGTCGGTGAAGCAACTCTCGGACGAATTTTCAACGTACTTGGAGAGCCGGTTGATAATTTAGGTCCTGTCGATACTTGCACGACATCTCCTATTCACAGATCCGCGCCCGCCTTTATCCAATTAGATACAAAATTATCTATTTTTGAAACAGGAATTAAGGTAGTAGATCTTTTAGCTCCTTATCGACGTGGAGGAAAAATCGGGCTATTCGGTGGAGCTGGCGTGGGTAAAACAGTACTCATTATGGAATTGATCAACAATATTGCTAAAGCTCACGGGGGTGTATCTGTATTTGGCGGAGTGGGTGAACGTACTCGTGAAGGAAATGATCTTTATATGGAAATGAAAGAATCGGGAGTCATAAATAACCAAAAAATTGAGGAATCAAAAGTGTCTCTAGTCTACGGTCAGATGAATGAACCACCGGGAGCTCGTATGAGAGTAGGTTTGACTGCTTTAACTATGGCAGAATTTTTTCGAGATGTTAATGAACAAGACGTACTTCTATTTATAGACAATATTTTCCGTTTCGTTCAAGCGGGATCTGAGGTATCCGCTCTATTGGGTAGAATGCCTTCTGCTGTGGGTTATCAACCGACCCTTAGTACCGAAATGGGTTCTTTACAAGAAAGAATTACTTCTACCAAGGAAGGATCCATAACGTCGATTCAAGCAGTTTATGTACCTGCAGACGACTTAACTGACCCCGCTCCTGCCACGACATTTGCACATTTAGATGCTACTACCGTACTATCAAGAGGATTAGCTGCCAAAGGCATTTATCCGGCAGTAGACCCTTTAGAGTCAACGTCAACTATGCTCCAACCTCGGATCGTTGGTGAAGAACATTATGAAATTTCGCAAAGAGTTAAGCAAACTTTACAACGTTACAAAGAACTTCAGGATATTATAGCAATTCTTGGGTTGGACGAATTATCCGAAGAAGATCGTTTAACCGTAGCAAGAGCACGAAAAATTGAGCGTTTCTTATCACAACCTTTTTTCGTGGCAGAAGTATTTACTGGTTCTCCAGGAAAATATGTTGGTTTAACAGAAACAATTCGGGGGTTTCAATTGATCTTTTCCGGAGAATTAGATAGTCTTCCTGAACAGGCTTTTTATTTGGTAGGTAACATTGATGAAGTTACCGCGAAGGCTATGAACTCAGAAACGGAGAGCAAATTGAAGAGATGACCCTAAACCTGTGTGTATTGACTCCTAATCGAATTGTTTGGGATTCCGAAGTTAAAGAAATAATTTTATCTAC